ATCTTTTATTTTCTTTTGAAAAAACGTAAATAGATTTCTTCTGAGTAATGAGAAGACTATTCAAATTATGATATTCGTGAAGAAAGAACCGCAATAAATGTAAAAAAGGAACATCTTGAATCCAACATTGAAGAATTTGAACCAAGATTTCCATATGTATGGGATGAGGTATTAGTATATCTGAGACATAATTTAAATGTGATAATTTGTCCTCTAAAAAGGGAAAAATGGAATGAATTGATCGTAAATTATGATATTTTGGTATTTCTTTTTCTTCGAAATAAGATACTAATCGCAACGAGAATGGAATTTCTACAATAATTGCAAAACTTTCTGATATCATTTGAGAATGAAAATGAGAAAAAAAAAAATGATTGTGGTTGTATCCAACGAATCGATTTTGATTAGAATCATTAACCAAAGAAATCAAAAAATTCTGTTGATAGATTCGAGTAATTAAACGTTTTACAAGTACTAAACTAGATTTATTGTCATAACCAAAAACTTCCACAGGTTCGTAAAAAACCGAACCATTTAACCCATGATTATGAGCAAGTGCATAAATATATTCCTGAAAGAGTAGCGGATATAGGAAGTGTTGTTGCCGAGATCTATCCTTTTCTAAATATCCCTGTAATTCTTCCATTGACTTACATTTTTTCTACTTGAAACAAAAACAGTAGGCATTTCTTGGGTTATCAAATTATACATAGTGCAATATGGTCAGAACAAGGTATGTATTATGTACAAAAAAATATATATACCCCGGAAACGGAAAGTCCAATCAACAGATCTTTTTCCTCTCCCCTTCTATCTAATGGGTTTATCCTCGTTATAATTATTAGAGGTTCAAAAATCTTTTATTTTTGCAACCCGATCGCTCTTTTGACTTTGGAACAAATTCTTTTTGTCAGTATACTGTTTCTTCTACACATTCGTTTCCAATCTATAATAGAGAATAGTTAGGATTAAAAAGAAAAAAAAAAAGAATCAAAGGACCACTCACAGGAGAACCTTTTCCCGCATCAGGCACTAATTTTTTTTAACGTCTAATTAGATCGGGTAATTATTCAAATAAAGAATAGAAGCTCGTTGCTTTTTTTTACCAGAATTGGAGCCGTAGGGCTCTATCCATTTATTCACTAAACCCAACTGTAAATGTGAATTTTTTTTGTCTTCCTCCTAAAATAAAAACAAAATTTTGGAATGATCTGGTAAGGATTGACTCAAAATTCTACTAAAAAAAATAGGAATCTAATAAGAAATTAAGAAATTCCATTTTCTTCTTATTATTACGACATGCTGTTTTTTCCATCCATTACCTTTCAGGATCAGTCGCGGTTTTATAGACTCTACCAATAGTCTGGACGAATTAGTTGCTTCATCCAAATGTGTAAAAGATCATAGTCGCACTTAAAAGCCGAGTACTCTACCGTTGAGTTAGCAACCCAGATAAATATGATTTGTAGATACGATCGAAATAAAAAAATAAATGGAATTGCACTGTACAACTACGTCAAAACATTGAACTAACAAGAAATAGAGGAAAGATTTTATGATCAATTCTAAACACCAAAATAGCAAAATGAATGGATCGGATTAAAAAATAAAAAACAATGGATTCCAAATAGAAATATCCAAATTTACAGACCGCCCATTTTCTCAAAATTTTTGATTTTCGTTAAGAAAATACATCTTGCATATGTATAACAGTAAATTCGGCAAACCCATCATTTGACTGAAGTAAAGGAAAACCAAATTAGGGGTCGGAATAAACAGATCCGCTTATCTACGATCGAATTATATTTGTTCGATACAACATTGTCAATATGAATGGAAAACAAATTCAATTTAATTAATAATTAATTTAAGTATTGTATTTAAGTATTAAGTAAATCAAATAAGAATTCGTGTTGGATTGGCACAACATAAATAAGAAATTTAGATGAAAAAAAAAAATAAGGAAAAGGTAGAGAAAAAGTATGAATACAACAAGAAAAGAGCAAATTTTGAGTAACTAATTGTCCCAAATAGATACTAGTTACCTTTTCTTTTTTATTTATTAAAAGAAATTTTGTTTTTATTTTTCTTTATGAAGGTCTTTATTTAACTTTAAATAATTCTGCCTTCCTTAAAATATCATGAACAGTTCCTGTAGGTTGAGCACCTTTTTCAAGGAAATAACGAATGGCAGGAACATTTAAATAAGTTTGATTCTGTATCGGATCGTAAAAACCCACTTTTTGAAGATCTCTTCCTTCTCTTCGGGATCGAACATCAATTGCAACGATTCGATAGATCGCTCATTGGGATAGATGTAGATAAATAATACCCCCCCCCTAGAAACGTATAGGAGGCTTTCTCCTCATACGGCTCGAGAAAAAATGATTCTAATATTTCTGTATATTCTGTATATAATGGCAAATAGATCCATAAAATCATGAAGTCGACTATAATTTGAGTCGTTTTTTGTTCTTACTTACAGATACAGAAAAAAAGAAATATCATTCGTACTCATAACTCAAGTTGGGCAATTCTTAAAAAGTGCGAAGGTAACTCTTTAGACATTTCTTGAGTCGTCTCTAACCTCTTTTGTTTGTCTCGTCTCGAATCTATTTTTCTTCTTCATTATAATAAAATTAAATAAAATTATTGAGACAATTGAAAATAGTGTTTCCTTGTTCCGGAATCCTTTCTCTTTACTTTGTAAAATCATTAGGTTTAGACATTACTTCGGTGATCCTTATTCCTTTTCAAAATGGCAGCAACATACCTTTTGTTTTTTGTTATTTCTTTCTATGAATAATACGAAAGATTTATTATAATACACTTTTCATTTTAATCGAAAAAGTTTTACCAATTTCGACAAATTTTACTTTTTTATTTTATTTCAAACTTGTTCGAATTTTAACCCTTCGATTTCTATATTGAGGATATATTTACAAAGTTGGTCTAACTTATTAATTGTTACTAACCCTAGATTCTTCCCCCCGAGAAATGAATCAATACTTTTTGTTCGAGCTCCATTATGTACTATTCCTATTTACCAACCCAACACAAATTAGGTTCCTAGCAAGAACAGAACAAACTATGTCGATTCAAGAGCATCTTCATTCCTATAGAAAATGGTGGATGTAAGAATCCACAACGAATCATGTCCTTCAAGTCGCACGTTGCTTTCTACCACATCGTTTCAAACGAAGTTTTACCATAACATTCCTCTGATTAAATTTCGAACCGGTATGGAATTGATTCAATATGGAATCATGAATAGTCATTGGCTCAAATGAAACAGATTTCTAAAAAAGACGAATAAACGCGTTTACTTAAGTCTTATTTACATCTTCAACAGATTGTTCGGGATGATGAATCATAAAAAGGATCATCCCCCCTTTTTTTTTCGAATACATAATGAAAAAGTAAAGGCCTTTACTTAATAGAATAATTGAATAGATTTGCAATTCCGGAACAAAATCAGTTAGTAACCAAATATAAGCTATTCCGATGACTCGAAAAGGTCGGAAGTCTCTCTATAATATAGATTTTTCACACTTATTCAAGTACCAAGGGTTCACAAAAATGAAGATTCAAATCGTTTTTTGTTTTCGTGAGTATGGAATAGAAGAGTGTCAGATAAAAGTCGTTATTCTTTCTTTCATCTGAAAGAGAAAATAAGAATCAAGAATAAGAGGAATCTAATCTTTTCATACCCATCATATACAACGAACAATTGTTACTGGGAGTAATCATGGATATTTAAAGGATCACAGATCCTTTTGACTTAACCAAGGGGAGGGGCTGCTGTTACTGAAATAGAACAATACAATAATAATACATAATATCTATATATACAGCATACAGACCTATTTTGTTTTACTTCAGATTCAAGAATCTTTCCTCCAATTCCATAAAAATGGAATATATCAATTTTCATCCATCCAATCATTACATTATATTGATTTCCAATTATTCAATTGAATAAGCTAAAATACAAAAAAAGAAAATGGGATCCAGATCAATTTATTTTTACTATTTTTTCCTTAGAAGTTTTTAGACGAACGATGAAATGCAATTAATACAAAAAACTACGTAATCTTTAGTCTCCACATAAAGTGTGGAATTGGGATACACCATTTATTTTCTTTAGGCTTTCCTTGGGGAATGGAATAGAAAAAAAAGGTTTTTTTTCTATTTCAATTAAGAATGCACCATGTGCGAATTCCCATTTCACGGGTATGGAACACAAGGTTTCCCTAAGTAACTAACTTCAATATGAATATGAGTATGAGCATACTCTGAATGGGAATGATCCACCTCCAATTCTTTTTTGAATTCAAAATTCAAAGAAATATTTTTATTTCTACCCGTACATTGAATTCAGAACAAAGAAGGGGTTGGGTCACACATTATATATATCCAATATCCAAGCAAGATTAAACAGAAAATTGTTAAAGAGAAGAATCTTTCGTTTCTGATGGAGACGATCTGGGACGGAAGGATTCGAACCTCCGAATAGCGGGACCAAAACCCGTTGCCTTACCGCTTGGCCACGCCCCATTTAGATTTATATTCGACACTAATAAAGACTAATATTGGTATTGGTCATTCGTCAATCCCAGCCCAAATACATATGAAATACATTGTTGCTAGGATTCAACACATGCAAATATAGAATCACAAAAAATTATTGATCAAATTATTGATCATTACATAAAATTCAATTAAGATATTGTACGAAACTATAATTCCTTGTATTCTCATTTGAGAATGAAAGGAAAGATTTTTGATTTGGGAGAGTTCGAAGAAAAAGAAGGATTTTTTGACCCGCCTTTTTTTTTTCCTTCATAAAAAGAACTCAACCAAAATCCAATTTTCTAATCTACAAGAATGAAATGTTTGTTATGCTTAATATCTTTAGTTTAATCTGTATCTGTCTTAATTCCACCCTTTATTCGAGTAGTTTTTTCTTCGCTAAATTGCCGGAGGCTTATGCCTTTTTCAATCCAATCGTAGATTTTATGCCTGTCATACCTCTACTATTTTTTCTATTAGCTTTTGTTTGGCAAGCTGCTGTAAGTTTTCGATAAAATTTTGAATACTCTGCATAATTCATGATTTATTCGAAAAAATAAATTCTAAAATAAAAATTGATAAGATCAGATAAGTTTTATATTATGAACCCTCGATTCAAAAATAGAAATTCTTGTATATTGAATTGAATGACCGCGGTGATAAATTTGGATCAACTTATTTCCTCGTTCTGACATTCCAGTAAACAAGGACTTTCGAAGAACCCACAATACCCAATAAAGGATATGGCCAAACATTTTTGGTAATGAAGGAATCAGAACCTTTCTTTTCTTAACCTTTCTTTTCTTATTACCTTATTACAAAGTAGAAAGAAATTTAAAGACTTCATTTTGGGGGTGTTATGCCAAAATAACGTATGTGATAAAAAATAGGCAATCTATTTCCTTTTTCCAAAAAAAATAATCTTGGAGATTGTGTAATGCTTACTCTCAAACTCTTCGTTTACACAGTAGTGATATTTTTTGTTTCTCTCTTCATCTTCGGATTCTTATCTAACGATCCGGGCCGTAATCCTGGACGTGAGGAATAAAAAATGTTGAGTTTTCTTTATTTATTTTTTTATTCCATACATTGAACATTTACCTATGATGAAAAAAAAAAAAAGGATCCCATTTTTTCAAATTTGAAAGTCTGAAGTGATCAGAGGGAACGGAGAGAGAGGGATTCGAACCCTCGGTACAAATAACTCGTACAACGGATTAGCAATCTGCCGCTTTAGTCCACTCAGCCATCTCTCCCAATTCAAAATTGAATTTTTTTTTTTATTTTTATGTGATGTGAAGTAAAAAGATTGAAACAAAAAAAAACTTCGTTTTCTTTTTTTAATTATTTATTAGTAATAATTTATTATAAGATAGGATAAAGTAACGATAATAATATAAAAATAATAGAAATAATATATTTGAATAATATATTCAAAACAAATTTGAAATTCTATATTAAAATGGATACGATATCTACGAATTTGATCAGTAATTCAATTTAGATAATGATTCGAAACAGAGATCTTATCCCCGATAGAATAGATATAGACAGAATCCCTTACTTCATTTCTTTAATTTTGTAAGAAAGGTTCATTCCCCCGGCCTGGTTAAGTACTGGCCGGGCCATTACATTATTTCTTTTTTTGTTCTGATAAATCATTTCATAGATCAAACAATTTAATTATGTATGATTTGATATCAAATCAAAAATTCTTGGTTGTTATTGAAGCAACAAAGAAAATGTCTATCCCCAGTCCTATGATGGAAGTGCCATTTCTTAGTGGTTAGTATTATTAATACTATACTAATAATAATAATAAGAATACTATTAATACTATAGAATAAGAATATGAAAGAATATTTTTCACATTCTTATCATTCTTATTAAGTATATAAATATAAGTATTTTTTTCTCAATTTACTTAATTACTAACCGGAAAAGAACACATACATATAACAATTAATATTAAACAATATCAATTAATATTAAACAATATCAAATAATATTAAACAATATCAAATAATATTAAACAATATCAAAAATGAAACACACATATGTTATAACATATATAACATAACTCATTTACTTGTTCAAGGGACAAGCTTTATTTTATTTGAACATTTGAAATCCAATTGATCCGATTGATCCCAATTCAAATCAAATTCATAGGATCTGGCAGTTGAAGGGGAAGTTGAAAACGAAAAACGAAATGCGGAATTCATCATTTTTATGGTCCATCTTTAATAAATCCCTAGATTCGGAATGTCAGTAATGACTTCCAGCAAATGAAAAAGATGACTTTTCATTTTATTATATTAATTATAAATTATATATAATTATATTTAAATATTTAATTATATATATATAATTATATATATATTTCATTTGATTATATATTGTATATATATATATAAATTATATTTCATTATATTATGAATTAGGATCAAGTATGATCAAGTCAAGTTTTATTTAATTTTATTTAATTTAAATAAGCTGCTTTCTATTCTTCGCCTATTTTTTTCAAGTACCTCCAGCGAGACGAAGTGCCAACACTAGAATTTTCATGAGTCTGATGCTATCTTAATTGTATCTAATTCCTTTGCTCATTCCTTTGTTCGACAAAGGGTTCATTCATATATAATAATGGAGATATGTAGCGGGTATAGTTTAGTGGTAAAAGTGCGATTCGTTTGATTAATAACTTAAATAGTTAAGGGATCTTTCGGTTTTTTCATATTCCGATCAAGATCAAAAAAACTTTATTTCTTAAATTGAAAAGGTTGAATCCTTTTTCCCTCAATAGCATATTTGAGGAAGACTATACATTCTCACGATTTATATCCAAGGGTCAATTCGAAATTGAATAAAAAATGGGATTATGGAATCGCGAAGCATAATTTTTTTTTATTTCAATTGGATCAAATC